TATATATTTTATTGTAAATTAATTGGAGTAAATTTAATATAAAGTAATAAAGAAAAATAGGCTTTTTTTAAGAGTAATTCTTTTAAATAGGAAATTATGATTTTGTCAAGAAAAACAAAAAAAAAATCAATTTTTTAAATATAAATGTTTAATGAATACATTAATATATATTAATATATGTAAACGGATTGATATTATATATATATATATATTTATTAATAGAGATAGATTAATAAGTATTTATTATATAATAAATACTTAATAATATATCTACGTCTATTTTATTTATTTAACGTATCCATCTTATTATTTTTTCTTTTATTTCTGTAAGTGGTATGTGGCCAATATTGAAGAAAAAAAAGAAAAAAATATAAATTAATTATATATATATATATATTATTGATTTATAATTAAACTATTATCTATATATATATAATATAGTAAAAACTTATAAATTATTAATATATTATAATATACTATTGATTATTATTAAATAACCATTATAAGTAAATAAATATATTAATATTTAAAATTATGTTTAGGTATATCATTTAATAAAAAAACAATTTATATATTTATTTAAATAATAATGAAAAAAAAAAAAAATTTCCTTTATTTAATATTTAGATAAATTGATTATTTTATAATATTTTAATTAAAAATTATTGTTATATTAATTTATTCTTGATTTTTATATTTATAATATTTTTTTGTTCAGAAAATATAAAAAATAGTTATATTTCCTTTTTTATATTATATATATATTATTATGTTTATTTATTTTTTTATTTAAATAAAGTTGAATAAAAATTAATTTTTATTTCTTAATAACTTTTATTTATATTTTTTAAATTATTAGATTTATTGAATTTTTGGGCAAAATTTAATTAAATTTAGTAAAAAAATTGAGTTGGCGGGCACCAACCACGGAATATTAATTTTGATTTATAAAAAAAATTTACAGGGCACTAATAAGGTTATCTCTGGCATTTAATTTTTTTATTAGGTAAATTTATTATAAATTTTTATTTGGTTATTTATTTGGGCAATAAATAGTTAAATTCAAAGAAAAGTTAATTTTCTCAATGCTGGATGAGGGAGGAATTTGTAAAAATTTAATTAATTTTAGAATTTTTGTATTATAAAAAACAATTTTTTTTCTTGTTTATGATTAAAATTTATGATTATAAAAGGTTTAATTTTGGCTTAAAGATTAAATTAATTTTTATTGTACATGTAAGTTATAGTGAAAAATAAGGATTTAAAAAATTGTATTTGCAGTATATAAAATTTTATAATAAAGTAATTTAGTTTAAGTAATAAATTTTAGTGTTGACGATGTTTGTGCCAGCAGTCGCGGTTATACAAACAACACAATTTAATTTTATTAGGAAACAATTGATTGATATTTATTAGGATAAAAAATTAAATTATTAGGTGAAATTAGTTTATTTAATAATAATTCTAATTATAGATTTTGAGGTTGTTAAATTTGTTAATAAACTAGGATTAGATACCCTACTATTAAAAATTTAAATTGATTTCTTAATTAGTAATAGTTATGTTCTTGAAAATTAAAAAATTTGGCGGTACTTTAGTCCTTTCAGAGGAACCTGTCCTGTAATTGATGGTCCACGATTAAAGTTACTTATTTTATTAGTTTGTATATCGTCGTTTATTGATTATTTTAGGAGAATTTAAATATTCATTATATATAATTTATATAAAAGATCAGATCAAGCTGCAGCTTATAAATAAGAAGAGATGGGTTACAATAAATATATTTATTACGGAAATTATGATTTAAATATTTATTTGAAGGAGGATTTGAAAGTAATTTGATTTAATTAGTTTAAATGATTTGGAATCTAAAGTATGCACATATCGCCCGTCGCTTTCATTATTAAGTTGAGATAAGTCGTAACAAAGTAGGTGTACTGGAAAGTGTACCTTGAATGCAAATTAGAGCTTGTTAAAGTATTTTATTTACACTAAAAAGTTTATTGATTATTCAATTAATTTGAAAATAGAAAATTATTATTTTATTTATTTTTTTTTTTATTAAATAAAGAATTTTTTGGTTTTATTATTTTTATTTAAATAATTATTTGTATAATAGTTTATTAGTACTGTGAAGGAATTTTTTTTTTTAATAAAAAGAAGAATTAATTTTTTGTACCTTTTGTATCAGGGTTTATCTAAATAATATTAAATATTTAATTTTCTCGATTTTAAAGGAGCTAATAGTTTATAAATTTTATTGTTGAATTAATATTTAAAATTTATTATTAGAAATGAAACGTTATTCGTCTTTAAATATTTCTAGTTTCTAAAGAAATGAATTTAATTCATTTTCTTAAAGTAAGTAATTAATATAAATTATTTTGTTTTAAGGATAAAAAATTTAAAGGGATAAGCTTTTATTTTGTTTTATAATATTTAATTTGATATTTTAGGTTATAGGATTGGAATTTTTCATTATTAAAAGGATGTTTTAATTTACTTAAATATTTTAATATTTTTATTTTATTTAAATTATTTATTTAGAATTTATTTTTAATTTTTAAAAATAAGGAATAATGATAAAATTAGTAATTTTTATTTGTATTATTAAAAGAAAAAATTTTTAGATTTTGTTAAGGAATTCGACAATAAGTTTTTTCGCCTGTTTAATAAAAACATGTCTTTTTGATTATGATTTAAAGTCTGGTCTGCCCGCTGTAGAATATGAAGGGCCGCGGTATTTTAACTGTGCAAAGGTAGCATAATAATTAGTTTTTTTATTGAAAACTGGTATGAATGGCTGGACGAGAAAAATAGTGTCTCAATAAAAATTAATGAATTTTATTTTTAAGTGAAAAAGCTTAAATGATTTTAAAAGACGAGAAGACCCTATAGAGTTTAACATTAATTTTATAATAAATAATTAGAATATTTTGTTATTATAAGAATTTAGTGTTTAGCTGGGGTGGCTTTAAAATTGATTTAACTTTTAAATATTAAAACATTAATTAGTGAATTTTTGATCCAATAATTTGATTAAAAGATTTAATTACCTTAGGGATAACAGCGTAATCTTTCTTAGGAGTTCAAATCAATAGAAGGGATTGCGACCTCGATGTTGGATTAAAATTAATTTTTGGTGCAGAAGCTAAAGTATTAAGTCTGTTCGACTTTTAAAATTTTACATGATCTGAGTTTAAACCGGTGTGAGCCAGGTTGGTTTCTATCTTTAATAAAATAAAATATTTTAGTACGAAAGGACCAAATATTTAACTAATAGTTTATTTTTGATTAATATTGTTATTTTGGCAGAATAGTGCAATAGATTTAGGATCTTTATATGTAGTTTATACAAATAATACTTGTTTTTTTATGATTTGTTTATAATTTTAATTAGTATATTATTTTTAATTATTGGGGTTTTAATTGGAGTAGCTTTTTTGACTTTATTAGAACGTAAGGTTTTAGGTTATATTCAAATTCGTAAAGGTCCTAATAAGGTTGGGTTTTTAGGAATTTTACAACCTTTTAGTGATGCAATTAAATTGTTTACTAAGGAACAAACTTATCCTTTAGTAAGAAATTTTATTTTTTATTTTGTTTCTCCAGTTTTAAATTTATTTTTAGCTTTATTTTTATGAATATCAATACCTTTTTTTAGTTATTTTTTTAATTTTAGATTTGGTTTATTATTTTTTCTTTGTTGCTCTAGTTTAGGAGTTTATACAATTATAATTTCTGGTTGATCTTCAAATTCTAATTATTCATTATTAGGAGGTATTCGATCAGTTGCACAGACTATTTCTTATGAAGTTAGTCTAGCATTAATTTTATTATCATTTTTATTTTTAACAAATAGTTTTAGTTTATTTTCTTTTTGTGAATTTCAGGAAAATATTTGATTTTTATTTCTTTGTTTTCCTTTATGTTTAATATGGTTAGTTTCTGGTTTAGCAGAAACTAATCGAACACCATTTGATTTTGCTGAAGGTGAATCTGAATTAGTTTCAGGGTTTAATGTTGAGTATAGAAGAGGAGGATTTGCATTAATTTTTCTTGCTGAATATTCAAATATTTTATTTATAAGAATAATAAGATGTTTATTATTTTTAGGAGGTGATTTTTATTCTTTTGGGTTTTATTTAAAATTAGTTTTTATTTCTTTTTTTTGGATTTGAGCTCGAGGGACTTTGCCTCGGTTTCGTTATGATAAATTAATATATTTAGCTTGAAAGAGTTATTTACCTGTTTCTTTAAATTATTTAATATTTTTTTCTGGGTTAAGTTTTTTCATTTTTTCTTTAATTATTTAGTTAATAAAATTTAGTATAGTTTTTAGGAAATTATTTCCTATCTTTTACTTTCAAAGTAAATGCTTTTTCAAGCTCAAAAACTAGTTAAATAGAATTTTATCTCAAGTTAAATAAAATATTGGATTTAAAATATAATAGAGAAAATATAAAATTGTTAGAGTTTGACCAATAAAAATATAGGGGTCTTCAACTGGTCGTGCACCAATTCATGTTAATAAAAGGATAATTGATACTATTATTCAAAATAAGATTTTATTAATTGGATAAAATTGATTTCTTAAGAATTTTTTCTTATTTGTGATTGGTAAAATAAATAAGATAGCAATTGATATTACTAATGCGATTACTCCGCCTAATTTATTTGGGATTGATCGAAGAATTGCATATGCAAATAAGAAATACCATTCTGGTTGAATATGAATAGGTGTAATTAGTGGATTTGCAGGAATAAAATTATCTGGGTCACCTAATAAGTAAGGATTTGTTAAATTAAGAATTAATAATAAAGAAATTATTAAGATAAATCCTACTCTATCCTTTATTGAGAAATAAGGATGGAAAGGAATTTTATCAATATTACTATTTATTCCTAAGGGATTGTTTGATCCTGTTTGATGTAAAAATAGAAGATGAATTATAACTAAAGCTGAAACAATAAATGGTAATAGGAAATGTAATGTGTAGAAACGATTTAGTGTTGCATTATCAACTGCAAATCCACCTCAAAGTCATGTTACAATTGATTGTCCAAGATAAGGAATTGCTGATAAAAGATTTGTAATAACTGTAGCTCCTCAGAATGATATTTGACCTCATGGTAAAACGTACCCAAGGAAAGCAGTTGCTATTACTATAAATAGAATAAGAACTCCAATAGTTCAAGTTATTTCAAGAGTGTAAGAACTATAATATATTCCTCGTCCAATATGTAGATAAAGACAAATAAAGAAGAAGGATGCACCATTAGCATGGAGTGTTCGAATTATTCATCCATAGTTTACATCTCGACAAATATGTGCTACTCTATTAAATGCTATTTCAATATTTGGACAATAATGTATAGCTAAAAAAAGTCCTGTTACGATTTGAATTATTAAACATAATCCTAATAATGAACCAAAATTTCATCATGCTGAGATATTTGATGGTGTTGGTAAATCTACTAAAGATCTATTAATAATTTTTGTTATTGGTGAAAGATGTTTTAATTGTTTTTTCATTAGAATTTTTGTCGTAGTGTACCATGTTTAATGTTAGTAATTTTTACTACTGCAATAAGAGAAATTAATAAGTAAATTATTATTATTATTATAATTATGATAAAAGGTTCATTAAAAAATTTTCTTATTGATAAAATTTGATTATTTTGAGTTAAAATATTTAGTATTTCTGATTTATTTCATATAAAAGAATTTATAAATATTTCGTTTGTAAATAGTATTATTATAGTAAATGAAATTGGAATAATAATAAAAGATTTAATAGGAAATTTAAATTTTTCATTTGATGCAACTCTTGTTATATAAATAAATAAAATTAGAAGTCCTCCAATTATTACTAAAAAAATAATGTATGAATATCAAAAAGAATGATTAAAATATCCTGCATTTATTGTTATAAGAATTGTTTGAAATAGTAAAGTAGTTCCTATAGATATAGGATGTTTTGTAATAATAAGTAAAAATCTTATAATAATTATAAAGAATAAAATTGTTGTGAAGGCTATACAGAGAATAGTTTAATTAAAATATTAATTTTGGGAATTAATGATAAGATGTATCTTTTCTCTGATGTTTTAAGGAATTAACCATTTCTGGTTTACAAGACCAGTATTTTTTTTAAATTATTAAAACTAATGATAATATGATTATTTGTTTATATTTTTATATTTGTTTGTGGTTTATTATCTTTTAGAATAAATCGTAAGCATTTATTGATAATATTATTAAGTTTAGAATTTGTTGTTCTTTCTTTATTTATTATTATATTTATTTTTCTTTCTTTTTTAAATTTTGAATCATATTTTAGTTTAATTTTTTTAACTATGAGAGTATGTGAAGGTGCTTTAGGTTTATCAATTCTTGTTTCTTTAATTCGAACTCATGGTAATGATAATTTTCAATCTTTTTCTATTTTATGATAAAGTTTTTATTTTTTTTATTATTTATGATTCCAGTAAGGTTTTTAAATTATTATTGATTAAGTCAAGTTTTTTATTTATTATTATCTATTATATTTATTTATATATATTCATTTAATTTTTCTTATTTAAATTTTTCTTATTTTTTAAGATGTGATTTACTTTCTTATTCATTAATTTTACTAAGTTTATGAATTTGTTCTTTAATAATTTTAGCAAGTAGAAGAATTTATTTAAGAAATACTTATTATCAAATATTTCTTTTTATAGTTTTAATATTAATAATTTCTTTATATTTTACATTTTCTTCGACTAATTTATTTATTTTTTATTTATTTTTTGAGATTAGGTTAATTCCAACTTTATTTTTAATTATTGGTTGAGGTTCTCAACCTGAGCGTATTCAGGCTGGAGTTTATTTAATATTTTATACTTTATTTGCTTCTTTACCTATAATGATTGCTTTATTTTATATTTATTTTTTTGATAATACTTTAAGTTTTTTTTTATTTAGAAGTTATAATTCATTTTATTTATTTTTTTGTTTAAGGTTTGTTTTTTTAATTAAATCTCCAATATTTTTTGTTCATTTATGATTACCAAAGGCTCATGTTGAAGCTCCAATTTCTGGCTCAATAATTTTAGCTGGTGTTATATTAAAATTAGGTGGTTATGGAATAATACGTTTATTTTCTTTATTTTCTTCTGTAATTAAAATATATGGGTATATTTTTGTTAGAATTTCTTTAGTTGGAGGTGTTTTAATTTCATTAATTTGTTTACGTCAAACAGATATAAAATCTTTAATTGCTTATTCTTCTGTAAGACATATAGGGTTAGTAATTAGTGGTTTAATAACTTTAAATTATTGGGGATTTTGTGGTTCTTTTTTTATAATGATTGCTCATGGTTTATGTTCATCAGGATTATTTTGTTTAGCTAATATTTCGTATGAACGATTAGGTAGACGAAGACTTTATCTAAATAAGGGCTTAATAAATATTATACCAAGATTATCAATATGATGATTTTTATTTAGAGCTTGTAATATAGCTGCTCCTCCTTCATTAAATTTATTAGGAGAAATTTCATTAATTAATAGACTTGTTTCATGAAGAAGATTAACTATTTATATATTAATTTTTATTTCTTTTTTTAGTGCTGTTTATTCTCTTTATTTATATTCTTTTTCTCAACATGGAAAAATTTATTTAGGAATTTATAGATTTTATTCAAGATCAATCCGGGAGTTTTTATTATTATTTCTTCATTGATTTCCTTTAAATGTTTTAGTTGTTAAGGGTGAATTTTTTTCTGTTTGAAATTATTTAAGTAGTTTAAATAAAAATTTTGGTTTGTGGTTCCAAAGATGTATAAGTACCTTAAATAATTATTTGTATATATTATTCTTTTTTTTTTTTAATTATAAGAATTTCAATATTTTTATCTAGTTTATTTTTTATTTCTATAGATTTAAGAATTTTATTAGAATTTTCTTTCTTTAGTTTTAATTCTTGTAGAATTATGATAACTTTATTATTTGATTGAAAATCATTATTATTTTCTAGTTTTGTTTTTTTTATTTCTTCTATAGTAGTTTTTTATAGTGATGAATATATACATGGAGATTTAAATTTAAATCGTTTTATTATTTTAGTTAGATTATTTGTATGTTCAATGATATTATTAATTTTTAGACCAAATTTAATTAGAATTTTATTAGGTTGAGATGGGTTAGGATTAGTATCTTATTGTTTAGTGATTTATTATCAAAATATTAAATCTTTTAATGCTGGAATATTAACTGCATTGAGAAACCGTATTGGAGATGTTGCTTTATTAATTTCTATTTCTTGAATAATAAATTTTGGTAGTTGAAATTATATTTTTTGGTTAGAATGTATAAAACAAGATTATTGTATAATAATTATTTCTTATTTAATTGTTTTAGCAGCAATAACAAAAAGAGCTCAAATTCCTTTTTCTTCATGACTTCCTGCGGCTATAGCTGCTCCTACACCAGTTTCTTCTTTAGTTCATTCTTCTACACTTGTTACTGCTGGTGTTTATTTATTAATTCGATTTAGTCCTTGTTTTTCAGCTAATTTATATACATGTTTATTATTAATTTCTAGATTAACAATATTTATAGCAGGTTTAGGGGCTAATTTTGAATTTGATTTAAAAAAGATTATTGCTTTATCAACATTAAGACAATTAGGATTAATAATAGGAATTTTAGCAATTGGTGAAATAAATTTAGCTTTTTTTCATTTATTAACACATGCTTTATTTAAGGCATTATTATTTATATGTGCTGGTAATATTATTCATAATTTATTAAATTGTCAAGATATTCGTTTTATAGGAGGTTTAATTATTCATATACCTTTAACTTGTACTTTTTTTAATATTTGTAATATGGCTTTATGTGGAATCCCTTTTTTAGCAGGATTTTATTCTAAGGATTTAATATTAGAAGTTTTATCTATAAATTATTTAGGTTTATTTATTTATTTAATTTTTTTTATTTCAACTGGGTTAACAGTAAGATATTCTGTTCGATTATCATATTATACTATAATAGGAGATAATAATTTTCTTGTTTATTCATCATTAAGAGAGAGAAGATTTACTATATTAAAGGGTATAATAGGGTTAATTTTTTTTGTAATTATAGGAGGCTCAATATTAATATGAATAATTTTTTCTACACCTTATTTTATTTGTTTACCTTTTTTAATAAAAATTATAGCATTAATTGTTACTTTTTTTGGTATTTGAATAGGTTACGAGTTATCTTTATTTTCTTATGGCTCTAATCTTTTATCTTTATCTAATTTAAAAAGAACTTTATTTATATCTTTAATATGAAATTTTCCTTTTATTTCTACTTTTGGAGTTAATTATTACCCAATTTATATAGGGGGTCAAATTTATCAAAAATTAGATAATGGTTGATTTGAGTATTTTGGTGGTAAAAATTTTTTTAAAAATATAAAAAATATATCAGGATTTTTCCATTTTCTTTATCATAATAATTTAAAAATTAATCTTATATTATTTATTTTTTTAATAATTATTATTTTTTTAATTTATTCTAATAGCTTATTAAGAGCATTACACTGAAGATGTAAAGGAAATACTTGTATTTTAGGATATTTTTAGAATTTAATTCTTTTTTACTTTGAAAAAGTAATGTTTTAGATAAACTATAAAAATTATAATTATATATGGGGGAGATTAATGGAATTGCACCACTATTGGAGAAGTTAGAAGCTTATCCTGAGCTTTCAATCTCCTTTAATTGGAAATTATTCAATTTTATCATTAACAGTGATATACCTCTATTTTGGTTTCAATTAAAAATAAGGATGAAAACATCAAAATTTTAGGTCGAAACTAAATACAATTAATTGTTTCTTATTTAAGATAAATCGCTTAGCAATTTCTTTTAAGTGCAAATTAAATGTTAATAATTAACTATTATCCTAGTAAGTTCATTCTAGTGCTCCTTGATTTCATTCATGGAATAATCCAATAATTAGTACTAAGATGAAAAAAATTGTAATTATAGAAAATATTAATGGTTTAATTGTTTTTATAATAATAATTAGTGGGATTAAGAGAGTAATTTCAACATCAAAAATTAAAAAGATTACTGCAATTAAGAAAAATTGTAATGAAAATGGTAGACGTGAATTAGTTTTTGGATCAAATCCACATTCAAAGGGGGATATTTTTTCTCGGTCTATAAAAGTTTTTTTTGAGATTATTGAACAAATTGTTATTATAATTCTTGCAATAATTAAAATAATTAGTCTTGTTATTCAAATTATTATCTATACTAGTTTTCTAGATCTTTTGATTGGAAGTCAAATATAATTTTATACTATATAGATAATTATCTACCTCATCAATAAATTGAAATATAAAGAAATAATCAGACTACATCAACAAAATGTCAGTATCAAGCTGCAGCTTCAAATCCAAAATGATGGATAGATGAAAAATGATTTTTAATTAATCGTAATAGACAAACTAAAAGAAAGGTTGTTCCAATTAAGACATGAAGACCATGAAATCCTGTTGCTATAAAGAATGATGATCCATAAACTGCATCAGAGATAGTAAAAGGAGCTTCGATGTATTCAAATCCTTGAAGGATAGAGAAGTAGATTCCTAGAATTACTGTTAAAGTTAATCTTTGGATTGCTTGAGTTTTATTATTTTCTATTAATCTATGATGAGCTCATGTAACTGTTAATCCTGAAGATAATAGAATTAATGTATTAAGTAAAGGAATTTGAATTGGATTAAAGGGGGTGATTCTTTTTGGTGGTCATAGTATTCCTAATTCAATTGATGGAGAAAGTCTTCTATGAAAGAATCCTCAGAAAAAAGAAACAAAGAAAAAAACTTCAGAAGTAATAAATAAAATTATTCCTCATCGTATTCCTATAGTTACTAAGTATGTATGATGACCTTGAAATGTTCTTTCTCGAGAGATATCTCGTCATCATTGATATATAATTATAATTGTAATGAAAGTTCCAAATAAAAATAGATCATTATTAAATTTATGAAATCATTTAATTATTCCTATTATTGTAATTATAGCTCTGAATGCTCCTAAAATTGGTCATGGTCTTACATCGACTAAATGAAAAGGGTGATTTTTATTAATTCTCATTAGTTTACTTCTCTAGAATAAAGAGTTCTTAATACTGCAAATACATAAGATTGAATGATAGCTACTGCTGATTCAAGGGTTAATAAAAGAATTTGAGTAATTAAAAGAATATTAATTATGATTATTGATAATATTGATCCTGTATTTCCTAATAGAGTTAATAAAAGATGTCCTGCAATTATGTTTGCAGATAATCGAACAGCAAGAGTACCAGGCCGAATTACATTTCTGATAGTTTCGATACATACTATAAAAGGTATAAGAATAGGAGGTGTTCCTTGAGGAACTAAATGTGCGAATATATGAATTGTATTATTAATTCATCCAAATAATATAAATGATAATCATAGTGGAAGAGCCAATGATAAAGTTAATGTTAAGTGTCTTGTTGATGTGAAAATATAAGGAAATAATCCTAAAAAATTATTAAATAAAATTAAAGAGAATAATGAAATAAAAATTATTGTTGATCCGGAATTTTTTCCAATTAGTGTTTTAAATTCATAATGTAATGTAAAAATAATTTTATTTCATAGTATATTAAATCGTGAAGGGATTAATCAGAAAAATGGCGGAATTAATAGAAATATAATGAATGTTCTTGTTCAATTTAATGAACCAAAATTTGTTCTTGGGTCAAAAGTAGAAAATAAGTTTGTTATCATTTTCAATTAATTGTTTTAGAAATTTTTCTTTTTTTTCTTGTTTTTGGTGAATAATTAGTTTGGAAAAAATTTATAGAGTTTAGGGTGATAAATGTAATTGTAAAAAAAATAAATAATGTTAATCAATTTATTGGTGCTATTTGTGGCAATAAAAATTATCAATATTTGATAATTTTAGCTTGACAAGCTAATGTTATTTTTTAACTAAATTTTTCATTAGAAGTAGTTGCTAATCTACTATTTAGTGGTTTAAGAGACCAAAACTTGCTTTCAGTCATCTAATGAATTATTTATTAGTCATTTAATAAAGAAGTTGATAGAGATTCTTTCAAGAACAATTGGCATAAATCTGTGGTTTGCTCCACAGATTTCTGAACATTGTCCAAATATTAGTCCTGGTCGTTTAGATGAAAATCTTACTTGATTTAAACGACCGGGTGTTGCATCAATTTTTACGCCTAATGTAGGGATTGTTCAAGAGTGGATTACATCAGCGGCAGTTACTATTATTCGTACTCGTGATATTAATGGAATTGTTATTCGATTATCAACATCTAAAAGACGAAAATCAGATTTTTTTAATTCATTAATTGGCTTTATATACGAGTCAAATTCAATTGTTTTAAAATCTGAATATTCATATGATCAATATCATTGATGACCAATAGTTTTAACAGAAATTATAGGATTAATAATTTCATCTAATAAATATAATAATCGAATAGATGGTAATGCAATAAAAATTAAAGTAATAGCAGGAAGGATTGTTCAGATAATTTCTAAAGATTGTCTTTCTAATAAGTATCGGAAATTATGTGTATTAAAAAATAGTCTTGCTATTAAGTATCCAACTATTACTGTAATTATAGCAAGAATTAGTATCGAATGATCATGGAAGAATGATAGTTGTTCTATTAAGGGGGAGGCTCTATCTGGTAAGGAAACTATATTTCAATTTGCTATTTCTAAAAAAAGATAAATCTTTATGTATAGATCTTAAATCTATTGCACTATTCTGCCATTTTAGAACTTAGTTAATATTGGGAGTTCGGAGAAAGTGTGTTCTGCTGGTGGTAATCTTTGAATTCATTCAATTGAAGTTCTTAGATTTGTTGGTGAAATTGTTTGTCGTTTTGAAGAAAATGCTTCTCAAATAATAAAAATTATTACTATAATTCTAATTGTTGAGATTATTGAGCCTAATGATGAAACAATATTTCATGCAATATAAGCATCTGGGTAATCAGAGTATCGTCGTGGTATTCCAGCTAAGCCAAGGAAATGTTGTGGAAAAAAGGTTAAATTTACGCCTAAGAATATGGCGGCAAATTGAATTTTTAGGAATTTTTCATTCAAAGTTAATCCAGTGAATAATGGGAATCATTGAATTACTCCTCCTATAATTGCAAATACTGCTCCTATTGAAAGAACATAGTGGAAATGAGCTACAACATAGTAAGTATCATGTAAGATAATATCAATTGAAGAGTTTGAAAGGACTACTCCTGTAAGTCCGCCAACTGTAAATAAGAATACGAATCCAAGAGCTCATAGTATAGGAGGATTAAAATTTATTTGAGTTCCATGAAGGGTAGCTAATCATCTAAAAATTTTAATTCCTGTTGGGACAGCAATAATTATTGTTGCTGAAGTAAAGTAAGCTCGAGTGTCAACATCTATACCAACTGTGAATATATGATGAGCTCAGACAACAAATCCTAATAATCCAATTGCTATTATAGCATAGATTATTCCTAGAGAACCGAATGTTTCCTTTTTTCCACTTTCTTGTCTAATAATGTGAGAAATTAAACCAAATCCAGGGAGAATTAAAATATAAACTTCTGGATGTCCAAAAAATCAAAATAGATGTTGATAAAGAATAGGATCTCCTCCTCCTGCTGGATCAAAAAATGAAGTATTAAGATTTCGATCTGTAAGAAGTATAGTGATTGCTCCTGCTAGAACAGGTAATGAAAGGAGAAGTAAAAGGGCAGTAATAGCTACAGATCAGACAAATAAAGGTATTCGATCAGGAGTTATTCCTTTTGATCGTATATTGATAACAGTTGTAATAAAATTTACTGCTCCTAGAATGGAAGAGATTCCAGCTAAATGTAAACTAAAAATGGCTAAATCTACAGAAGCTCCTCCATGGGCAATATTTGCTGATAATGGGGGATAAACTGTTCATCCTGTTCCTGCTCCACTTTCTACTATTCTTCTTATTAATAATAGGGATAATGAGGGTGGAAGTAATCAAAATCTTATATTGTTTATTCGTGGAAATGCTATATCTGGTGCTCCAAGTATTAAGGGAACAAGTCAATTTCCAAATCCCCCAATTATGATGGGTATAACTATAAAGAAAATTATGATGAATGCATGTGCTGTGACAATTACATTAAAAATTTGATCGTCTCCAATTAGTGAGCCAGGTATTCCTAATTCTGTTCGAATTAGTATTCTTAGGGATGTTCCTACTATTCCTGCTCATGCACCAAAGATAAAATATAGAGTTCCAATATCCTTATGGTTTGTTGAGAATAATCATTTGTTCGGTAAAATGGCTGAGTTTAGGCGATAAATTGTAAATTTATAGACGAATAGAAATTCTTTTACCAGGCCTTATATTCAATTATGATATTAAATTGCAAATTTAATGGAAAGATTTATTCTTTAAGGCTTAAAGAATATACTTTATAAAAAGCTTTGAAGGCTATCAGTTTAATTTTAACTTAAATCCTTAAGAAAAATTAAAGAGGATTGTGCATAGAAGTAAGCTCGAGAGAGTGAATAAATTCAGAATTATGATTCTGTTAATTTTGTAATTAAAATTGATTTTTTTTCTTGTTTCTTGTGTGAAAATAACTATTGTTGTAAATGTAATTCGTATATAAAAAAAGATGGTTAGTAATGTAAAAATAATTATGATTATTGAAAGAAATAGTATTTTTTCTGAGATTAGAAAATTGATTGTTAATCATTTTGGTAAAAATCCAATGAAAGGAGGGATTCCTCCTAGAGAGAGAAAATTTATGATAAAAATTATTTTTAATGGTTTGTTAGAGTTTATAGAGTTAATTAATTGTTTTAGATGGAAGATATTTAATGTTTTAAGGATTATGATTATATTGAATGAAATTAATGTGTAGATAGAAATATAAATAAATCAAATTCTTTGTCACACTAATAGTGATCTAATTATTCATCCAACATGATTAATTGATGAGTAAGCTAAAATTTTTCGAATTCTTGTTTGGTTAATTCCTATAATTCCTCTAATTACTATACTAAAAATAATGACAATTGTAATTAGAAAGGTTGTTTTTATTCTATTTATTAAAATAACTATTGGGGCAATTTTTTGTCAAGTTATTAAAATAAAAGAATTTATTCAGGATAAACCTTCAATAATTTCTGGAAATCAAAAATGAAAGGGTGCTGCTCCTATTTTTATTAAAATAGCTGAATTTATAATTAATATTTGATTGGGCAATATCAAGGAATTAATTATAATATCGTTTGCTATAATGATAATAATTGAAAAGAGCAAGATTATGGATGCAATTGATTGTGTAATAAAATATTTTATTGCAGCTTCTGATTGTAAAGAATTTTTTGTTCTTGATATTAATGGAATAATGGATAAAAGGTTAATTTCTAAACCTATTCATATTCCTAATCAAGAGTATGATGAAATTGTAATTAGTGAGCCAATGATTAATATAGTAAAAAAAAGGAGTTTATAAAGTTTATTCAATAAAAAGAATAGGATTAGAACCTATATAATCGGGGTATGAACCCTAAAGCTTATTTAGCTTATCTTTTTATGATTTAGTATAAGATGTACGTAGGATTTTGATTCTTAAGGTAATAGTTTGATTCTATTAATTATAATGAAGGTAAATAATTACATTATATATTCTATCAAAATATCCCTTTTTTCAGGCACTTCATT